GGATTTTTTAGTTCATAATGTATTTCATGAATCTAAGTGGAATAAGCAAAGTGGATTCCTTGTTGGTTAGTCGAGTTCCAATGAAAACCACACAATTGAAGGAAATGTCCGAATTTGCTATTTAGAAAATCAATAAACTAAGGTTTTGTCGTTCTAGATATCGGATTCAACGGAAACAATTACAGCAGTAGGGGGGGGGGGGAAAWCAAAAAACAAGTCGAGCAAAATTATACAAAGTTATATATAAGTTGCTACCCCCCCCTTAGTCTTTCTTTAATTGAATTTCGTTTGATTAGACGGAAGTTACTTAAAAACTTCCGCTTTCTTTAAAAGATTCTGAACAGTTCCTGTGGGTTGAGCACCTTTTTCAAGGAAATATAGAATAAGAGGAACGTTTAAATAAGTTTGATTCTTCATTGGATCATAAAACCCCACTTTTCTAAGATCTTTTCCTTCTCTTCGGCATCGAACATCAATTGCAACGATTCGATAGACGGCTCATTGGGATAAATGTAGATGACCAACACCCCCCCTAGAACCGTATAGGAAGTTTTCTCCTCGTACGGCTCGAGAAAAATGATTTGCTTCGAAGTTTTGTCTATGTATGCAATTCTAATAAATTAAATGACAAATGGGCCTAGAAAATCAATTAGACTCTGATTTCAGTCTTTTTTCCTTCCTGAAAATGAAAAAGAAACCATTCGTACTCATAACTCAAGTTGGATAACTCTCAAATAGCTCAAAGGAAAAATCTTTAGTCACTTTCATTTATTGAGTGGTCTTTAACCCCTTTTGTTTTGTTTGTCTTTTGTCTCGTTTCAAATTCTATTTGGATTCTTTAGTCTGATCCAATTAGTGAGACTATCGAGACAATTAAAAAGGTCTTTCCTTGTTCTTAGATCCTTTATCCTTATTTTAAATCATTGGGTTTAGACATTACTTCGGTGCTTCTTAATCCTTTCAAAGTGGCAGCAACATACCCCTTTTTTGATTTCTTTCTATCAAAGAATCCTACGGACAGTTGATTCACGTGTGATACACTTTGAATCGAAAAAGTTTGCTAAATTCTAACAAGTCTTGCTTTTGAATTGGAAACTTGCTCGAATTGGATCCTTTCGATTTCTATATATGGAAGATACGTTTACGAAGTTGTTCCGATTAATTGGCATTAACCCTAGATCCTTGCCCCCGAGAAATGAATTAATCCTTTCTACTCGAGCTTCATCGTGGACTATTTACAACCCAACAAAAAATCGAGTGTAACAGAACAAACAATGTCGAGCCAAGAGCACTCTCATCCTTAGATAAATCGAAAATGGTGGATGGAAAAATCCACAACGGATCGTGTCCTTCAAGTCGCACGTTGCTTTCTACCACATCGTTTCAAACGAAGTTTTAACATAATATTCCTCTAATTTGGAACCGGTATGGAATTGATTCAATTATGGAATCATGAATAGTCATTGGTTCAGTTGTACATAGACATCGTAATCTAGGCTTTTTCTTCTATATATGATAATATGATATGAAACGATTTTTCTGAAAAAGTCTTAGCAAGACAGCATCTTTCACATACATAAATAATATATAGATAATATAGATAATAGCAATAAATCGAAATATATAAACGAATAACTCTTTTAATCTGCATCTTCAAGTGACTCAACAGGATAGATTAAACGATTTCCTACTTTTTGAGTACCAAATAAAGATTCCACTTACAAGCAATCATTAAAAATATTTAATAAAAATAGTTCTAATTGAAATTGAAAAAGTTTCCTATTTAGACATCATTATTTAATTTGAAGAAAATTGGACAATAAGCATGACGTTTGATCTTCATAGGAAGATAATTCTTTTTGAATTGACTCATCACTTTTAAATAGATAAAAGAAAAACGAAATCCAATTTTTTTTCATGAGATGGATAAAAAAATGATCTAAGTTCAGATTTGAATCTTTATTCTTTTCATCTGATTACGAAAATCAAATTACGAAAATCAAAAAAATAAGGAGGGTTTTTCGTATCTATCAGATAGACTGAAGAGTTGTCACTGTTATAGATATTCTATTCTATAATATAGAATTTAAATAATTTAAGGTATCAAAAATCTTTTTCACAAAAACCGAAAAATTATTGTCATTGAAATAGAACGATACATACCATATAAGCGAAATATTTCCTCATTTTATATATTTTAGATGATATATATTTATAGATTTTGTTTAACATGGGATTAAGTAATATTTCACAATAATCGACTCTTATCATAAAGTGAATAAAAGGGTGATAGGGGAAATCACCCCTGCCTCAATTGTTCTGTAGATTTCCAATTTTTACTTAGAACCAAACACGAAATACCTAAATAAAATGAGATTCAAAGAAAATATATCGGCTCCATAACATATTTCTATATGATATGTAACTTGATCGTTTGTTAATGAGATTCGAACAGACACAGATATTAAAATAAATACGGATTTACTCCTATCCACTGACT